ACATTGAATTTCGAATTCGGTACCAGGTCGCGTGTTAATAAATAATATATACTGTTGCAACATTCCCTTGAAAAAAAAAGTGAAAAAAAAAAGGGGGGGTTGATTGGACTAAGAAGGGGGAAGGAAGAAAGCGAATTAGTATAGTAATTCTTCATCCTCAAATCAGTCCTTCCCGTGGTAGGTTATTGTCCAAATAAAAATAAATAATTGTAAGAATTAAATCTTGATATAATTCGAAAAAACAAGCAGTAAGTATAAGGGAAAAAAAATACGTTTATAGGATTAAACAAAAGGATTCGCAAATAAAAGTGCTAAGGCTACAACTAATCCATAAATTGTTAAAGCTTCCATAAAAGCCAGACTAAGCAATAAAGTACCTCGTATTTTTCCCTCTGCCTCGGGTTGTCTTGCGATACCTTCTACAGCTTGCCCCGCGGCAGTACCTTGACCAACCCCAGGTCCAATAGAAGCAAGCCCAACAGCCAACCCAGCAGCAATAACAGAAGCGGCAGAAATCAATGGATTCATGATAAGTTCCTCGGACCAAAAAAAAATGGTTAATGATACAATCACAATCAACCAAAAAATGTGAACTCTTCGTTCTTTTTCTTGATTTAATCTGTTTATTAAATTATTCAAGATTGAATTCCCAGTTACAAACGAAAAGGTGGGACTTTTATTGAAATCCCTATCTAAATCTCCAGGGCAGATTAGATATATCTTTTAGATATCTCTTTTAACTCCTATCTAACTATATAATATAGTAAATGCTTAATATTGCATATACACGTCTTTCTTCCATAACGTAAACCAACTATTCGTATCTTAAATTCAATCGGATTCGAAAATCATTTTTTCATGTTGAAACATTCAAAAAAAAAGTTGGCTTATAGCCATTATTCCATTATTTATATATTCCATCGACTTTCACTCTTCTAAACAATCCTTTTTTCGAATCTTCTTTTTTTCTTCTCTTCCTTATCATTATCCCACATGGATACAATCAATCTAAATGGACAAATTCATTAGTCTGGGTCATTGCATAGAAATCTAAGTCTTTGTTTTCTTGTAATGTTTTTTATTAGTCAATCATTGAATTGAATAAAACCGATTGAAATGGAAATCCCTCTATCTCTCTAGAACGAACCCCTTTTTAGAATCATACGTTGGACACAACTTTTATTCAGATTATGACTCCAAAATTGGAATTGTTGGAATTGAATGAACAAAATAATCAAGCCAATAAAAAAAGTGATTGGAAGAAGGTATAAATGATTCAAAGGAATTCTAGGAAAAAGATGGTTTAGGAAAAAGATCTTTTAGATCTCTTTCCCCCTTTTTTTTTACTATTCCTTTAGATTGTTATAAACCCTTTATTTCTATTTATGTTCACTAAGTATAAGTAGATTATCTTGAACAAGACATAGATTGCCTTAGAAAAAGGTTATTTCAAAACAAAATTATTTAATGATGCCCCTCCATGGATTCGCCAATATAAGCCGCAGCTAAAGTTGCAAAAATAAGAGCTTGAATACCACTTGTAAATAATCCAAGGAACATGACAGGTATAGGAACCACTGAAGGTACTAAAGAAACAAGAACAACAACTACTAATTCATCCGCTAATATATTTCCGAAAAGTCGAAAGCTAAGTGATAAAGGTTTTGTGAAATCTTCTAAAATGTTAATGGGTAAAAGAATTGGAGTTGGTTGAATGTATTTACTGAAATAACCTAATCCTTTTTTGCTAAGGCCCGCATAAAAATAGGCTATTGACGTAAGTAAAGCTAAAGCAACGGTAGTATTTATATCATTCGTAGGTGCAGCCAACTCCCCATGAGGTAACTCTATGATCTTCCAAGGTAAAAGTGCACCCGCCCAATTAGAAACAAAAATAAATAGAAACATAGTTCCAATAAAAGGGACCCATGGGCCGTATTCCTCTCCGATCTGAGTTTGGCTCACATCTCGAATGAATTCAAGGACATATTCGAAGAAATTCTGACCGCCAGTTGGAATGGTTTGGGGGTTCCGAACAGCTACAATGGCTGAACCTAATAAGATAGCAATTACAACCCAAGAAGTAATAAGTACTTGGGCGTGGACTTGGAAACCTCCAATTTTCCAATAGAAATGCTGGCCTACTTCCACACCAGATATATCATATAACCCTTTTAGGGTGTTGATGGAACATGATAGAACATTCATATTACCCCCTGAAAGAAAGAAAACTTTAAAAGGAATTATTTTGATTCAACCATCGTTTTTTTACTTGCCTACTAAAAATTTCTATTTTAGATACAACAAATCACATAATATAGCTAGTTATTTTTATCTCTTTTGCAGAATTGAGAAATAGTAACCGATTGCATATACATAAATATATGTAGTTCACAAAAGAATTGCTTTATCTTATTCTTAATTTATCTTATTCTTAATCTATCTTATTATTAATCAGGAATTTCGTATATAGCTAGAACGACCCTCACAAATTGCAAATACTAATTTATTAAGAATTAATCGGATTGAAGCTATAGCGTCATCATTCGCTGGAATCGAAATATCTGCGAGATCCGGGTCACAGTTTGTATCAATTAAACAAATGGTTGGAATTCCCAAAGTGATACATTCCCGAAGAGCCGTATATTCTTCTTGCTGATCAACCAGTATTACAATATCGGGTAACCCTGTCATATATTTAATACCGCCCAGATATGTTTGTAAGTGAGCTAACTGTCTCTTCAATCGAGTCCCATCTCCTTTCGGAAGACGGTTGAGTCTACCTGTCTTTTGTTCTATTCTCAAGTCCCTGAACTTTTGAAGTCTAGTTTCTGTAGTGGACCAATTCGTTAAAATACCGCCGAGCCATTTTTTATTAACATAATGACACCGAGCCCTTATTGCAGCCCGCGCTACTGAATCCGCTGCTTTATTTTTGGTACCAACAATTAAGAATTGTTTTCTCTTACTTGCTGCATCGAAAATTAAATCACAAGCTTCTGATAAAAAACGAGCAGTTCTAGTAAGATTTGTAATATGAATACCTTTACGTTTTGCAGAGATATAAGGGGCCATTCTCGGGTTCCATTTTCTAGTACCATGACCAAAATGAACTCCCGCTTTCATCATCTCTTCCAAATTAATGTTCCAATATCTTTTTCTCATTTCTACCCACACTTCCTCTCTCTCTGTTTCGTTTTCAAAAAACGAAACAGAGACAGGGGATACCCTGAAATAAATAATTGTTCCGATGGAACCTTATCTTTTCTTTTCCCGGAGATTGGATGTTGATATACGATCCAAGCGATTAATTTCATTCTATTCCTTATTTTCTTTATTACTATTAACAAATCACATGGAACAAATTCCAGGACCACGATTAATTAAAATAAAAGGATGAATCGGATCTTAGGAATCATTAAATCCTAGAAATGATTATTCTAATGTATCATAGAAATTTCTTGAAATGCAAGAATCAAATAACTCTCTGTGGTGGAATAAAAGATCTCTATCTCTAAATTCCTCCTCAAAAAAATTTTTATTTTTGCTTTTCAAAGGCATGTTTTTCTGTTTCTTTGAGCCTTGCACGAATCTTTTGAATCCGGTACCAACGGGTATCATACCGCCTAGAACAACGTTTTCTTTTAGGCCTTTCAACCAATCGATACGACCGCGGAGAGCAGCTTTTGCTAAAACGCGAGCAGTTTCTTGAAAACTGGCCTCAGATATGAAACTTTGAGTATTCAGAGATGCTCTCGTTATTCCCAATAATATGGGTCGGTAACAGATGGCTTCTTCCAAAGCGCGTCCCGTTCGTTCTGCTCGGAACAATCCAATTAGTTCTCCGGGTAAAAAAACATTAGACATTCCATCTTCTAAAACCAATACTTTTGATGTTATTTGCCGTACAATAATTTCTATATGCCTATTATGTATCTGCACTCCTTGAGATCGATAAACTTTTTGGATTTTGTTAACCAACGAGATACGACTTTGCACTATAGTTAACTCAGCACCAATCAAGAATCCCCAAGGAATTCCAAGAAGTCTTGTTATACACTCGTTCCAACCCTCAACTCTCTTTTCTAGGTTTATCGATATTGAATCAATTGAACGCACTTCTAACACTTGTTCCACTTTTGGAAGACCCTGCGTTATATCACCAGATCTCGATTTTTCATATATAAATGTAACTAACGTATCTCCTTCGTAAAGGATTTCTCCATAATGGCCATGAACAGTTGCTCCTGGAGTGGCCAAATAAGGCTTAGCCGATCTTATTACTACAGAGTCAATGTGAACAATTATAACTTGACCCGATTTTAGATGTGGTCCTCTTTTGGCCATACATAAATTTTCACAAATAAATTGTCCCAGTCTAATTATTGTGAAGAAAGATTCACAATAATTACGATGATAATTATGATGGAGAAAATACCAATTCAAAGTGAATGGATTCAAAACACTCTTACTGCATGGATCAGGATTAACAATTCGCCCGGTTTCATCCATTAAATAATATTTAATTATTTGAAAAGTCTGTTTTAAATTGTCAAGTTTCAAATATTTAGTTATCGAGATCTGATTATGAGTTATTAAATTGAAATGTTTTAATAAAAAAAAATTCGCAATTTGAAGGGCTGTTCCTAAAGGGCCAAACGAATTTCTAATTGAAATTATAGGATCTCTTTTAATTGATTCTTTTATTCCATTGTGATGTTTTACATCATTGAATGGATCCATTCGAAAACAATTAGATGATGACAAAATTAGGAAAGATTGACATTCCTTATTTCTATTCAACAACGTACTAAAAGTTCCGTGATTTTGTTTAAGTGATTGTTGAATCCTTGTCTTGGAATAACTGGGATAAAATGGATTAATATTGGTGCGATCTGATCCATTATTAGAGATCGGTCCTGAACCTGATGGATCATTCCTTTTTGTAGTTCTACTACTGATATATGAAATTTTTGATTTCAATAGATTGATTCTTAGGA